ATGATCATAATTTAAATATTGTATAAACACACTTTGAATTTGGAAAAAAATCTTTACTCGAGGTCTTCCTGTTTGCGGGGGGTTTTCAGGAGTGTTAGCGATCTCAGGAGTAAAGGGGGGTAGGGGGGTTTACCGCGAATAAACCCCGGGGGGAATACTTAAATATTGGGGTGAGCTATCACATCTTATGTCCTTGATATTAAAGTATGTAACTCTTGTGTATTGTCTTTCCACCTTTAATTATCATCGTTAATATAATACATAAATGTAATTCTTATACGTTATTGGTAGTATGCACTCTGAGATGCCAATTCAAGAGCCAAAAAAAAATAAAAACCCCTAACACGCTGGAAAGAACGCTCGGCATGGTGGGTGCTCCCGCTTATGTATTAACACCATTAACTTATGCAAGCTTCAAGGAAAGAATGGGGAGTTATCTATCAAATGGCCCTGAAATAGGAACCAAATGCCAGGAATAATTCACGAGGTGAAACCCCCACAATATATTTGGCCACCATCAAGAACCGTATGCATTTAGGAATCAACTGATGGTGGTCTCTTACTACATTAATATTTGTTCGGGCTGACGAGATGTTGAGTTCTATTGTACCGGAACTTATTAATAATAAGGTAGAACAAGAAGTTTCCATGGATACTTATTTGACAATGTCTGAATATTTAAGTTTGTGTGGATCAATTTTTCTTGCTTTATGCTTACCCCTATACCTCGTGTTTATGTAACCCTTAGTTTAATAAGTGATATATGAGGGTTGGGTACCAGTTTATGTTGATAATACATATATGTCCCTAGATCATCATGGTTAAGATAAATCCATGGTGTATATACATAGAATATTATAAACAGAAAATAGTTTAAGTAGAATTCGAGCTTTGGGAGTTCGAGGTGGAGGTTAGATTCCTCTTTTTCTGAGCAGAAGGGGGGAGTTTAACCCCCGGCGTCCGGCTTACAAGACCGGCGCTCTGAAGTCTGAGCTACTTTTGCAGAATCATGCGAGTGCTTTGTTTTCTAATCATCCTGTGAGTGGTATGATGATTAGGAATAGGGTGAAGTACAGAACAGAGGCGATTTGGCCGATGATAACGTAGGGGTCTTCGACGGGCATGCCTCCGATTCAGGTGAGGATTATGACATTGGCAATGAGTGTTCAGAAGAGGGCTTGGGTTAGTGGGCGGAATGTTAAGCCTCGTTGTTTTGATGTGTGAAGTATTGGTACTAGTATTAGGATGAGGATGGAGGCTAATAGGGCGAGGACTCCTCCTAGTTTGTTGGGGATTGAGCGTAAGATTGCATATGCGAATAGAAAGTATCATTCGGGTTTAATGTGAGCGGGGGTTACGAGGGGGTTGGCTGGAGTGAAGTTGTCCGGGTCTCCTAGGAGGTTGGGTGAGAAGAGTGCAAGGGCTGTTAGGCCTGTTAGTAGTACGGCGAAGCCTACCAGGTCTTTATAGGAGAAGTATGGGTGGAATGAGATTTTGTCCGTGTCTGAGTTGAGTCCGAGGGGGTTGTTGGAGCCGACTTCGTGTAGGAAGATTAGGTGGACTAATGTTGCGGCTGCGACAATGAAGGGTAGGAGGAAGTGAAATGCAAAGAATCGGGTTAGTGTGGCGTGGTCTACTGAGAAGCCTCCTCAAATTCATTGGACTAAGGAGTTTCCAACATATGGGATGGCGGAAAGGAGGTTGGTAATGACGGTTGCGCCTCAGAAGGATATTTGACCTCAGGGGAGGACATAGCCTACGAAGGCTGTTGCTATTACGAGGAGGAGTAGTACGACTCCGATGTTTCAGGTTTCTTTGTTGAGGTAAGAGCCGTAGTATAGGCCTCGTCCGATGTGCAGGTAGATGCAGATAAAGAAGAAAGAGGCGCCGTTGGCATGGAGATTGCGAATGAGTCATCCGTAGTTTACGTCTCGGCAGATGTGGGCGACGGATGAGAAGGCTGTGGAAATGTCAGATGTGTAATGTATGGCGAGGAATAGGCCTGTCAGGATTTGGGCGACTAGGCATAAGCCGAGTAGGGAGCCAAAGTTTCATCAGGCTGAGATGTTGGACGGGGTTGGGAGGTCCACGACTATGTCGTTTGCGATTTTTAGTAGTGGGTGGGTTTTGCGAAGGCTTGCCATTAGGGTTCTTATAGTTAATTGATAACGGTGGTTTTTCAAGCCAAGAGTCTGGGTTAAAGTCCCGGTAGGAATTATGACTTATATTATGTCTCTAGCTTTGTTTGGGCTTATTCTGGGTTTAGTGGCAGTCGCTTCTAACCCTTCTCCATATTTTGCTGCTTTGGGGCTGGTTTTGGTGGCTGGTTTAGGGTGTGGGGTGTTGGTGTCCCATGGAGGCTCCTTTTTATCTTTGATTTTGTTTTTAATTTATTTGGGGGGTATGTTAGTAGTTTTTGCTTATTCTGCGGCATTGGCTGCGGAGCCGTTTCCTGAAAGTCTTGGAAGTCGGTCTGTGGCTTTTTCGGGGGTTGTGTATATGGGGGCGGTGTTTGTGGTTTCTAGCGTGTTTTGAGGGGGTTGGTATGAGTCTTCATGGGCAGTGGTAAATGAGCTTGGTGAATTTTCTGTTATGTGTGGGGATATTGGAGGGGTGGCTTTGATGTATTCGTTTGGAGGAGGGATGTTGGTTGTTAGTGCTTGGGTGTTGCTTCTTACCTTGTTCGTTGTATTAGAGTTGACCCGGGGGCTCAGCCGGGGGGCGTTGCGGGCGGTTAGGTTGTGAGTGTCAGGATTGTGAAGGTGAGGGTGAGGAGGAAGAGGGATAAGTAGATTTTAATAATACCGCGTTGTGCGTTGCTTGTTGTGGTGATTAAAGGGGTGTTAATTTGAGTGACAGCTTTTGGTCCTGTTTTTTCTAGTCATGTAAGGTCGATGGTTTGGCTGGCGATGGTTTGTCCGAGTGCCAAGTTGAGTTTAGGTGTAAGGCGGTGGATGATCGGAGGGAAGTACCCTAATATGTTGGAGAAGTGGTGAGGTGTGAGTTGGGGGTTGGGTTTGAATTGTTTGTTTGTGAGTGTGGCGAGTTCAAGGGCAGTGAGTAGTCCTAGAATTGTGACCGTGAGAGCTGCGAGTTTAAGTAGGAGGGGTATGGATATCACAGGAGTTTTTAAAGGGGTGATGTTCGAGGTGAGGATTAGGCCCGCAATGATGCTACCTCAGGCAAGGCGTTTGATGGGGTTGATGACTATCGGGTTGTTTTCATTAATTGGAGGGAGTGAGTTAAATCGAGGATGGTTTATAGATACAAAGAAGATGACCCGGAGGCTGTATGCTGCGGTGAAGGATGTTGCTAGGAGGGTCAGGGTTAGGGCTCAGGCGTTTAGGTGTGAGGTATTGAGTGCTTCGATGATGGCGTCTTTAGAGAAGAAGCCTGCTAAAAAGGGGGTGCCTGTGAGGGCGAGGCTTCCGATTGTAAGGCAGGAGGAAGTGAAAGGGGTCAGGTGGTGTATTCCTCCTATTTTGCGAATATCTTGTTCATCGTTCAGGCTATGGATGATAGAGCCAGAGCAAAGGAATAATATGGCTTTGAAGAATGCGTGGGTGCAGATGTGAAGAAATGCTAGTTGTGGTTGGTTGAGTCCGATGGTGACTATTATCAAGCCGAGCTGGCTGGATGTAGAGAAGGCAACAATCTTTTTGATGTCATTCTGGGTGAGGGCACAAATGGCGGTGAAGAGTGTAGTTAGGGCTCCTAGGCATAGGCAAGTGGTCAAGGCGGTTTGGTTGTTTTCTATAAGTGGGCTTATGCGGATCAGTAGGAAGATTCCGGCTACAACCATAGTGCTGGAGTGAAGGAGGGCGGAGACGGGGGTGGGGCCTTCTATGGCAGAGGGGAGCCACGGGTGAAGTCCGAATTGAGCGGATTTGCCGGTGGCGGCGATGATTAGACCGATGAGGGGCAAGGTAAGGTTTATGTCTTTAGCGGTGGCGAAAATTTGTTGGATTTCTCATGAGTTGGTGTTTATGGCAAGTCAGGCCATGGAGAAAATTAGGCCGATATCGCCAATGCGGTTGTATAGTACGGCTTGGAGGGCGGCAGTATTTGCGTCTGCTCGGCCCCATCATCAGCCAATCAGTAGGAAAGACATGATGCCTACGCCCTCTCAGCCGATGAAAAGTTGGAATAGGTTGTTGGCTGTAGTTAGGATAATTATGGCGATAAGGAAGATTAGGAGGTATTTGAAGAATCGATTTATGTTTGGGTCTGAGTGTATGTATCATGCCGCGAACTCTAGAATTGACCAGGTTACGTAGAGGGCAATGGGGGTGAAAATAATGGAATAGTGGTCGAATTTGAAGCTGAGGTTGATGTCAAACGTCAGGTTGTTTATCCAGTTTCAGTTGGTAACGATCATTTCTGTGCCTTCGTTAAGGAATAGTGAAAGGGGGAGTAGGCTTGCGAAGAAGGCTAGTTTGACTGCTGTTTTGACTTGCGTCAGTGCTCAGTTGGGTTTTAGGGGGTTAGGGGTTATGGAGGTGAGGACGGGGTAGATTAGGATTGTGAGGGTGATAATTAGGCCTGAGGTTATAAGGAGGGGGGTGGGATGCATAGCTTTTACTTGGATTTGCACCAAGAGTTTTTGGTGCCTAAGACCAACGGATGAACTGTTATCCTTTAAAAGCTTGCGAGTGAGCCTCGGGGTCTAACCAAGGTGACGAAAATTAGCAGTTTTCGTTGCTGCCAGCCTCTCTCGGTGGGTGAAAGGGGTTTAACCTTTATCTTTAGAATCACAATCTAGAGTTTTTATTAAACTACACCTACAAGCAGTTCAGCCCCAGATTAGCTCTGGTTTGGCAATCAGGAGGAGAAGTGGGAGGAGGTGGAGGGCGATTAGGAGGTGCTCTCGGGAGTGGGAGGGTTCGAGTGAGATAATGTGGGTGGGGGTTGGACCTCGTTGGGTTATCAAAAACATATAAAGTGAATATCCTGCGGTGATGAGGGTGCCCGCGCCAGTGAGGGCGAGAGTCCATCAGGATCAGTTTAGTAGGGAGATAATGATTATTAGTTCTCCTATCAGGTTGGGGAGAGGGGGTAGTGCTAGGTTGGCGAGGCTGGCAATGAACCATCAGGCAGTTATAAGGGGGAGGGCCATTTGTAGACCTCGTGCTAGGACTATTGTTCGGCTGTGGGTGCGTTCGTAGTTGGTGTTGGCTAAGCAGAAGAGGGCGGATGATGTGAGACCATGGGCGATTATAAGGATGAGGGCACCAGTAAATCCTCAGGGTGTTTGGATTAGGATTCCTCCTACTACCAGGCCTATGTGGCTGACTGAGGAGTAGGCAATTAGGGATTTTAGGTCTGTTTGTCGTAGGCAGATTGAGCCGGTTATGATGATGCCCCATAGAGCGAGGATGATAAAGGGGTAGCTCAGCTCTTTAGTCAGGGGGTCTAGGATAGTTAATATACGTATTATGCCATAGCCTCCAAGTTTTAAAAGGACAGCGGCCAGGATTATGGAGCCTGCGATTGGGGCTTCTACGTGTGCTTTTGGGAGCCAAAGGTGTACGCCATACAGGGGCATTTTTACTAGGAAGGCGATGATACATCCAGCTCATCAGAGCTTGGCAGCATAGGTTGTGAGTTCTAGTGGGCCTGTGTATTGAAGGGTTAATAAGGACAGGGTTCCTGTGGTGCTTTGCAGTAGGAGAAGGGCCACCAACAAAGGCAGGGAACCTGCGAGTGTGTAGAATAAGAAGTATGTTCCCGCGTTGAGGCGTTCTGTTTGGTTTCCCCAGCGAGTGATGAGGAAGAGTGTTGGAATTAGGGTGGCTTCGAATATGACGTAGAATATAATCACTTCTGTGGCCCCGAAGGCAAGGATGAGGAAAAATTGTAGGGAGGTTAAGAGGGTGATATATGTGCGTTGACGATTAATGGGTTCTGCCATTATGTGGTTTTGGCTGGCGAGGATTATGAGGGGTAGAAGTCAGCAGGTAAGAATGAGGAGGGGCGTGGAGATGGGGTCTGTTGCTAGGTGGTGGTTGAGGAATAGTCAGCCTGTTTCTGAGGAGTTTTTGAGTCAGGTTAGGCTTATTAGAGCAATGGTTAAGGAGTGGAGGAGGGTGAGGGGCCATAGTCATTTGCTGGGGGCAATTCAGGTGGTGGGGATCAGTATGATGGTGGGGATGAGGATTTTTAGCATTGTAACAAGTTTAGGTTTTGTATTCGGTCAGATCCGTGGGTTCGAGCAGTTGCTACTAGGAGGGCGAGGCCTGCGCTTGCTTCACAGGCAGAGAAGGCCAGAAGGAGAAGGGGGGCGGTGGAGAAGCTTGTGGAGTTTAATTGTAAGGTTCACAGGGAGAGGGCGATGAACAGGGAGAGCATTATTCCTTCTAAGCATAGTAAAGCAGAGAGGAGGTGGGTTCGGTGAAGTGTTAGGCCTGTGAGGCCTAGCATGAATGCTGAGGAGAGTGTGAAGTGGGCGGGAGTCATTAGGTTTATTGTGGAGTTTAACCACAAGCTTTTGAGCCGAAATCAAATGTTTTTTTTAAACTAATAACCTATTCGGCCCATTCTAGGCCTCCTTGAAGTCATTCGTAGATTAGGCCAATGGTGAGTAGAATAAGAACGGTTGAGGCTCAAAGAAATGTGAGTGTTGGGGTTGTTAGTTGGTCTCCTCAGGGGAGGGGGAGGAGAAGGGCAATTTCTAGGTCGAATAGGAGGAATAGGATGGCAACGAGGAAGAACCGAAGGGAGAAAGGGAGTCGTGCTGAACCAAGGGGGTCAAATCCGCATTCATAGGGTGAGAGTTTTTCATGGTCGGGGGTGATTAGAGGGAGTCAAAAGGAGACAAGGGCTAGTACTATTGATAGGATGGTGGCGATTGAAATGATTGTTATAGTTAGGTTCATTATCCTTCCTTGGATTTTAACCAAGACCCTGTGATTGGAAGTCACTTATACTGGCGTTAGTACTAGAAAGATTATGAGCCTCATCAATAGATAGAGATGTAGAGGAAGAGTCATACTACGTCTACGAAGTGTCAATATCAGGCGGCTGCTTCGAATCCGAAGTGGTGTTCAGATGTAAAATGATATCGGATTTGTCGTAATAGGCAGACTGCTAGGAACGTTGAGCCAATGATTACGTGCAGGCCGTGGAAGCCGGTGGCTACAAAGAAAGTGGAGCCGTATACTCCGTCTGCAATTGTAAAGGGGGCTTCGTAGTATTCTATTGCTTGAAGAAAGGTAAAGTAGAACCCCAGGAGGATTGTTAAGAAAAGGGCTTGGATTGCTTGCTTGCGTTCACCTTCCATAATGCCGTGGTGTGCCCAGGTGACTGTAACTCCAGAGGCCAGGAGGACGGCTGTGTTGAGCAGGGGTACTTCAAATGGGTCTAGGGTTGTGATGCCTGTTGGGGGTCAGCAGCCCCCTAGTTCAGGGGTGGGGGCGAGGCTTGAGTGGTAGAAGGCTCAAAAGAAGCCTAGAAAGAAGAAAACTTCGGAGGTGATGAAGAGAATTATTCCGTATCGGAGACCTTTTTGTACAGGGGGTGTGTGATGTCCTAGAAATGTTCCTTCCCGAATGATGTCTCGTCATCATTGATATATTGTTAAGAGTAGGAGGGCTAGGCCAAGTGTTATGAGGAGGGTGGAATTGAAGTGAAATCAAATTGCGAGGCCGGATGTTATTAATAGGGCGGCAACTGCGCCTGTCAGGGGTCAGGGGCTTGGGTCGACTATGTGGTATGCATGAGCTTGGTGGGCCATTATACGTTTTCTTGTAGGTATAGACTTAGTAGGAGGACGAAAACATAGGCTTGGATTATTGCAACGGCCACTTCTAATAGGGTGAGGAGAAATAGGAGGGTTGTTGTGAGGAGGGCCACAGTGGGTATTAGGGGGAGGAGGACGAAGGCAGCGGTGGCAATTAGTTGGATTAAAAGATGTCCTGCGGTAAGGTTGGCTGTTAGTCGTACTCCTAGTGCGATTGGTCGAATGAATAGGCTAATGGTCTCGATGATGATTAAGACGGGGATGAGAAGGGTGGGCGTACCTTCTGGAAGAAGGTGGCCGAGGGCAATGGTTGGTTGATTACGCATGCCAATAATGACTGTAGCCAGTCAGAGGGGGACTGCGAAGGCTATGTTTAGGGATAGTTGGGTGGTGGGGGTGAAAGTATAGGGAAGTAGGCCAAGCATGTTGAGTGTGATAAGGAAGAGTATAAGGGAAGTGAGGGTAAGGGCTCATTTGTGGCCCTGGACTCCTAGTGGTAGGAAGAGTTGATTAGTAAATCGCCCAATGAATCAGTTTTGTAGGGTCAGTAGTCGGTTGTTTAGTCAGCGAGAAGAGGGGGTGGGGAAAAGGGTTCAGGGGAGGGTCAGGGCCAGGGCTATCAGGGGAAGGCCTAAGAAGATGGGGCTTGAAAATTGGTCGAAGAAGCTTAGAGTCATGGTCAGGTTCAGGATTCTGTCTTGGGTTTTTCCGTGCTTTGGGTTGTTGGTTCATTGGGGAATGTGTGGGCTAAGACTTTGGGGGGCAGGATAGTGAGGAAAACTAGTCAGGAGAAAACTAGGATTGCGAATCATGGGGCGGGGTTGAGTTGGGGCATGCCACTAAGGGTGGTTGGGAGTCACCATTTTTAGCTTAAAAGGCTAACGCTGTTGCCCTGTTTAGCTTCTTAGTGAGGCGTCTTCAAGTATTAGGGTGGATCAGTTTTCGAAGTGTTCTAGTGGTACGGCTTCGACTACAATGGGCATGAAACTATGGTTTGCTCCACAAATTTCTGAGCATTGTCCATAGAAAACCCCTGGGCGGGATGCGATAAAGGCTGTTTGGTTGAGTCGACCGGGGACTGCGTCTATTTTAACCCCTAGGGAGGGGACTGCTCATGAGTGAAGTACGTCTTCCGCAGAGACTAAAATTCGAAGGGGGGATTCAACGGGGATCACCATGCGGTGGTCTGTTTCTAGAAGTCGGAATTGGCCTGGGGCCAGGTCTTGTGTTGGGACTATGTAAGAGTCGAACCCGAGGTCTTCATAGTCTGTGTACTCATAGCTTCAATATCATTGGTGGCCTATGGCCTTAATTGTGAGATGTGGGTCATTGATTTCGTCTATTAGGTAGAGAATTCGGAGGGAGGGTAGTGCGATGAGAATAAGAATAATGGCGGGAAGAACTGTTCAGATAGTCTCGATTTCTTGTGAGTCTAAGATGTACTTGTTAGTTAGCTTAGTTGATACCATGGCTACAATAATGTAAAGTACAAGAGTGCTAATTAGTAGGAGGATTATTAGAGCGTGGTCGTGGAAATGAAGAAGTTCTTCTATTACGGGGGAAGCTGCATCTTGAAGTCCTAATTGAGAGGGATGTGCCATTAGCTTGGGTGTAAGATACGTGGGATTTTCACCCACAATTTTGCCTCGACAGGGAAATGTTATGTTTTCACTAGTATCTTATGAAGAAAGTGGCAGAGTGGTTATGCGGCTGGCTTGAAACTAGCCCACGGGGGTTCAATTCCTCCCTTTCTCGAGTGGTTTGATGGAATTTGGACGAATGCAGGCTCTTCGAATGTGTGATAAGGGGGAGGGCAGCCGTGCAGTCATTCTACATTTGTTGAAGCTAGTTCGACAGACAGAACTTCTCGTTTGGCGGCAAATGCTTCTCAGAGGATAAACAAGAACATGACTACGGCCACAAGGGAGATGAGGGAGCCAATTGATGAAACAGTATTTCATAGGGCGTAAGCGTCGGGGTAGTCTGAGTATCGGCGAGGCATGCCCGCAAGCCCTAGGAAGTGTTGGGGGAAGAAGGTCAGGTTGACCCCTACAAATATTACTGTGAAGTGGATTTTAGTTCAGGTGCTGTGCAGGGTGTATCCGGAGAACAGGGGGAATCAGTGTACAAAGGCACCCATAATTGCGAATACTGCGCCTATTGATAGGACGTAGTGGAAGTGGGCTACTACGTAGTATGTGTCGTGAAGGACGATGTCCAGGGATGAGTTGGCTAGAATAATGCCAGTTAAGCCCCCTACTGTGAACAAGAAGATAAATCCTAGTGCTCAGAGAAGTGGGGTTTCTCATTTAATTGCACCCCCATGGAGGGTGGCTAGTCAGCTAAATACTTTCACCCCCGTTGGGATTGCGATGATTATTGTAGCAGATGTAAAGTATGCTCGTGTGTCTACGTCTATTCCGACTGTGAACATGTGGTGGGCTCAGACAATGAAGCCTAGGAGGCCGATTGCCATTATTGCTCAAACCATGCCCATATAACCAAAGGGTTCTTTTTTACCAGAGTAGTAGGCCACAATATGTGAGATCATGCCAAACCCTGGAAGGATAAGGATGTAGACTTCGGGGTGGCCGAAGAATCAGAAGAGGTGTTGATAAAGGATGGGGTCGCCGCCCCCTGCTGGGTCAAAGAAGGTGGTGTTGAGATTTCGGTCGGTGAGGAGTATTGTAATCCCTGCAGCAAGAACTGGGAGGGAGAGAAGTAAGAGGACGGCAGTGATTAGAACAGCTCAGACAAAAAGAGGGGTTTGGTACTGGGAAATTGCGGGGGGTTTTATGTTGATAATTGTTGTAATAAAATTAATTGCTCCTAAAATAGAAGAAACTCCCGCGAGGTGGAGAGAAAAGATAGTCAGGTCTACGGAGGCCCCTGCATGTGCGAGGTTACCTGCGAGTGGCGGGTAGACTGTCCATCCTGTGCCGGCACCGGCTTCTACCCCTGAAGAGGCGAGGAGAAGGAGGAAAGAAGGGGGAAGAAGTCAAAAGCTCATATTATTCATTCGAGGGAAGGCCATGTCAGGGGCGCCGATTATTAACGGTACCAGTCAGTTTCCAAAACCTCCAATCATAATTGGCATTACTATAAAGAAAATTATTACAAAAGCGTGTGCCGTAACAATGACGTTGTAAATTTGGTCGTCTCCAAGGAGGCTCCCTGGTTGACTAAGTTCGGCCCGGATCAGGAGGCTAAGCGCCGTCCCAACCATTCCGGCTCAGGCACCGAATACTAAATAAAGAGTGCCAATGTCTTTGTGGTTGGTTGAGAAGAATCATCGTGTGATTGCCACAGGTAGGATGGCTGAGTAAGTGGTGGGTTGTAGCCCCATAGACAGAGGTTTGAGCCCTCTTCTTACCAAGTCCCGAGGTGCTTAGCACGTCGGATTGCAAATCCGAAGGAGCAGGTTAGCGCCTGCCGGGGCTTTCCCCGCCTTTGTAAAGCCGGCAGGCGGGGAAAGGTAGGTGGATGCTCTCTGGATTGAGCGCTTAGCTGTTAACTAAGATTTTGCGGGATCGAGGCCCGTTCACCTAGTAAGGCTTTAGCTTAATTAAAGTGTCTGTTTTGCATGCAGGCGATGTGAGGTAGTATCTCGCAAGTCTTATCAGAAATTGGAAGGTTTTCACTTCCGCTGAGGGCTTTGAAGGCCCTTGGTCTATTGCTTAACCTAAATTTCTAGTGGGTGAGTAGGGTGGTGATTGTTGGTGTTAGGGGGAGTAATGTGATGGTAGCGGTGGTTGAGATTGCAAGAGGGAGTGTTGATTGTGTTGAGGGGAGGCGTCATGGTATTGTTCCGGCTGGGTTGTTTGGGGCTATTGTGAGGGTTGCTGCGTAAGATAGTCGTAGGTAGAAGTACAGGCTAAGTAAGGCGGTGAGGGCGGCCAGCGTGGCGGCAGGGGCTAGTCCTTGTTTGGCTAGTTCATCAAGGATTAGTCATTTAGGCATGAATCCGGTAAGGGGTGGGAGTCCTCCGAGGGATAGGAGGATGAGGGGGGTAACAGCGGCGAGAATGGGTGTTTTCGTTCATGCGGTGGCTAAGGAATTGATGGTGGTGGTTTCATTTAGCTTGAATACAAGGAATGTTGTGAACGTTATTAGGAAGTATGTGATAAGGGTCAGTAGGGTGAGGGATGGGGAGAATTGTAGAATTAAGATTATTCAGCCCAGGTGTGCGATTGAGGAGTATGCTAGGATTTTACGGAGTTGGGTTTGGTTTAGGCCTCCTCACCCTCCGACCATTGTGGATGCGATGCCTAGGGCAATTAGGAGTGGGGAGTTGGTTGGTTGGATTTGAAGGAGAAGGGCAAATGGTGCGAGCTTTTGTCAGGTTGAGAGGATGAGGCCGGTGGTCAGGCTTAGGCCTTGGAGTACTTCTGGTAGTCAGAGGTGTATGGGGGCCAGTCCAATTTTAAGGGCTAGTGCAAGAGTGGTTATGGTGATAGGAATGGGGTGGGATATTTGTTGGATTTCTCATTGTCCGGTTAATCAGGCGTTGGTGATGCTTGCGAACAGGAGCATGGCGGTGGCGGTGGCTTGTGTTAGGAAGTACTTGGTGGTCGCTTCGATTGCTCGCGGGTGGTGCTGTTGGGCTATTAAGGGGATGATGGCGAGTGTGTTGACTTCTAGGCCTATTCAGGCGAGAAGTCAGTGGGAGCTTGAGAATGTGATTATAGTGCCTAGGCCTAGATTGAATATTAGGGTGGCTAGAATGTAAGGGCTCATTAGTAGAGGAAGGATTTTAACCAACATGCTTGGGGTATGGGTCCAAGAGCTTATTTAGCTGACTTTACTAGGGGGTGGTGTAGTGGAAGCACTAAGAGTTTTGATCTCTTCAGGTGGGGTTCGAGTCCCCTCCCTCTAAGAATTGGAAGGGCTTTAACCTTCATGATTCACTCTATCAAAGTGATCCTTTACTTCAGGCACAATTCCTGGATTGCTTAAAGGTGGGGTGGGATTGCTGCTAGTGCGATAGGCAGTGCAAGGTGTCAGATGATTAAAGCGAGGGTAAGGGGTAGGAAGTTTTTTCAGATTAGGTGTATGAGTTGGTCGTATCGGAAGCGGGGGTAGGAGGCTCGTACCCATAGGAAGACCATCGATAGGATGGCTGCTTTGGTTATTAGGTTGATGGTGGTAAGTTCGGGCAGCGAGGAAATGTGTGTGGCTCCGAAGAACAGGATGGCGGTAAATGTGTTTATAAGCAGGATGTTTGCGTACTCTGCCAGGAAAAAGAGGGCGAAGGGGCCCCCTGCGTATTCTACGTTGAATCCGGAGACTAGTTCAGATTCTCCTTCTGTGAGGTCGAAGGGGGCTCGGTTGGTTTCTGCAAGTGTTGAGATAAATCACATGGCGGCTAGGGGTCAGGCGGGCACAATGAGTCAGATGCTTTCTTGGGCTACGTTAAATATTTGCAGGGTGAAGCCTCCTGTGAAAATAATGATGCTGAGAAGGATTAGTCCTAGGCTGACTTCGTATGAGATGGTTTGTGCGACGGCTCGTAGTGCTCCTACTAGGGCGTATTTTGAATTTGATGCTCACCCGGAGCCCAGGATGGAGTAGACTGCAAGGCTTGAGAGGGCCAGGATAAAAAGAATTCCGAGGTTGAGGTCCAAGGTGGGGTAGGGTATGGGTATAGGGGCCCAGAGGGTCATTGCTAGTGTGAGGGCCAATATTGGGGCTAGGATGAATAATAAAGGGGATGAGGTGGAGGGGCGAACTGGTTCTTTGATAAATAGTTTAACGCCGTCTGCAATTGGCTGTAGGAGGCCGTAGGGGCCTACAATGTTGGGTCCTTTGCGTAGTTGCATGTATCCTAGGACTTTTCGTTCAATTAGTGTTAAGAATGCGACGGCTAACAAGACGGGTACGATAAAGGCAAGGGGGTTTAGGATGTGTGTTATTAGTGCGTGGGTCATAGTTGGGGAGAGGAATTGAACCTCTGTAGAAAGGGCTTAGGCCTTTTGCAATCGCCGAGCTCTGCCACCCCAACATGTCATTGTTTATGGCTGAGGGGTGTGCCCCCTTACCTATTTTAGATGGTTTCATTAGGTGGGGGTAAGGCGTACTTTTAGCATGGGCCTTCTCTTTTCGGTCCTTTCGTACTAGGAAAGATCACTTCATAGATAGAAACCGACCTGGATTACTCCGGTCTGAACTCAGATCACGTAGGACTTTAATCGTTGAACAAACGAACCCTTAATAGCGGCTGCGCCATTAGGATGTCCTGATCCAACATCGAGGTCGTAAACCCCCTTGTTGATAGGGGCTCTAAAAGGGGATTGCGCTGTTATCCCTGGGGTAACTTGGTTCGTTAATCGGCGTTGCCGGATCATAGGGTCAGAAATTCTGGTAATTAGAACGGGGGTTCGTGATTGTGGGAGTAGTACTCCTATTCCGCATGGAGGTTGTGTTCTTCTCCTCGGTCACCCCAACCGAAGACATCAAGTCAGGGGGCATTGAGTTTAATCTTTTGTTTTAGGGTCTTTAACATGGTCTGTTTTGGTGTCTAAAGCTCCACAGGGTCTTCTCGTCTTATGGTAGTATCTCCGCTTCTGCACGGAGAGATCAATTTCATTGACTTGAAAGAGGAGACAGTTAAGCCCTCGTTGTGCCATTCATACAGGTCCCCATTTAAAGGACAAGTGATTGCGCTACCTTCGCACGGTCAAAATACCGCGGCCGTTAAACATATAGTCACAGGGCAGGCGGGACCTCTTATTTGTTGTTTGCAAGAGGCGATGTTTTTGGTAAACAGGCGAGGCTTGGTGTTTGCCGAGTTCCTTCTCTTTTTTTTAGTCTTTCCTTGTAAGCACGCTAGTGTGAGGTTAACGGTTTAGTGTGTGGAGGTTTTTCTGGTTGTTTCTTTAGCGTTTCACTGCCCTCTTGTTTTGGATCCGTTAATGTTCGATGGGGGTTCGTTTCGATGTACACTTGTGCAAGGAGAGGGTCGGGCCCTCTTATTACTGATATTAGCATTATCTCTTCCATGGTTGCATGGAAGGGCCTGGTAGGTTTAGAGGATTAAGATGTTGTTAGCATTATTAATGGGGGCGGGTATGTTCGAGCTTTAACGCTATCAATGTGGGTGGCTGCTTTTAGGCCCACCAGAACATGTACCTTGTTTTATTATGATCTTTATCCTTCTGTTAAAGTTGTATCTTGTAACAAAGGAGCTGTACCCCCTTTGTTTAACTCTTTTGTCTTCTTTAGGCCTGGTGGGTTTAATTAGGGTTTTTGGGGGAAGAAGTCAAAAGGCTGAACTTGGATTCAGTTCTCAGGCAACCAGCTATAACTAGGCTCGGTAGGTTTGTCGCCTCTACTCAAAGCTCTTCCCACTCTTTTGCCACAGAGAAGGGTGTGCCCTATTTATAGGCTGTCTTGGAGTAGCTCGTCTAGTTTCGGGGGTTCCGACTAAAGTGCGCTTTGCGGGGTGGGTGCTTGCTAAATCATGATGCAAAAGGTACGAGGTTCTATCTCTGCTTTTTTGTGCTTTACTGGGTTCTTTCATTTCTTTTTCAGCGTTCCCTTGCGGTACTGTTTCTATAGCTCCTGGTTTCCTTTTCTATCGCCTATACTTGGTGGGTAGAATGATTTAGTTTTAAAATTTAAGTGTTTTTGGGGGTATGTATAGTTTGGTGTTGGTTTTGGTTTTGGGGCTAGCTGTTGGGCGTCAGGGCAATCCGATTTGCACGGATGACTTCTCGGTGTAAGGGAGATGCTTTTCTTTCTTAGCTATGCTCTGATTTATCCAAGTGCACCTTCTGGTACACTTACCATGTTACGACTTGCCTCCCCTTTGCAGTTTGGGTGTATTAGATATTAGGTGGTTGATTGCTTGGGGAGAGTGACGGGCGGTATGTGCGTGCTTCAGGGCCAGTTTCAGTAAAACACTCTATTTTTTACTTACTGCTAAATCCTCCTTTAGACATGCGTTTCAAAATGTCATTCGTAGTTCCCTGTTAGAGGGAATGTAGCCCATTTCTTTCCCTTCCATGCGCTACACCTCGACCTGACGTTTTGGGCTTTGCTGATTCTGCTTACTGTGGGTCCCTCATGGGGTAAGCTGACGGCGGCGGTATATAGGCGGGGAAAACAAGGAAGGGTGAGGTTTAACGGGGGGTATCGGTTATAGAACAGGCTCCTCTAGGTGGGTCTAAAGCACCGCCAAGTCCTTTGGGTTTTAAGCTGGTGCTCGTAGTTCCCGGGCGGACAGTTGGTGAATTTACTGTCGATGTTTAGGGCTAGGCATAGTGGGGTATCTAATCCCAGTTTGTGTCATAGCTTTCGTGGGTTCAGGCAGGTTAGAGCCACTTTCGTTATCGGGCTTCTTGTCTTCGTGTGCGTATGACGGCTTGGAAGATGTTCGGCTTTAGTTTGGGTATTGCCTTAACCACCCTTTACGCCGATGCCTAACAACTTGGGTCTCTCGTATAACCGCGGTGGCTGGCACGAGGTTTACCGGCCCTGTTGGCTTTAACTGAGTCAAGCTTTCACTTATGGCTCAATGTTTGTCACTGCTGAGTTCCCTTGAGGGTGTGGCTAAGCAAGGCGTCTTGGGCTACATGTATTGACGTGTGCCTGATACCCGCTCCTTGTTTCCTGGCGGGAAACTGTTAGGGCATTCTCACGGGGGTGCGGATACTTGCATGTGTAAATATAGCCAGAGTTGTTAGTAAAGTCAGGACCAAACTTTTGTGCTTGCGGGGCTTTCTAGGGCCCATCTTAATATCTTCAGTATTATGCTTTTATTAAGCTACGCTAGC